GCTAGTGTAGCTTAACGCAAAGCATGGCACTGAAAATGCTAAGATAAACTTTAAAAACTTTCACAAGCACTGAAGGTTTGGTCCTGGCCTCAGTATTAATTTTAACCAAATTTACACATGCGAGTTTCAGCATTCCAGTGAGAACGCCCTAATCACACTCTTATTTGTTTAGGAGCTGGTATCAGGCATATACAGTGTGTATAACCCATGACACCTCGCTTAACCACGCCCCCAAGGGAATTCAGCAGTGATAGACATTGAACAATAAGCGCAAGCTTGAATCAGTTAAAGTTAAAAGAGTTGGTTAATCTCGTGCCAGCCACCGCGGTTATACGAGTAACTCACATTAATACTTCACGGCGTAAAGGGTGATTAAAAGTTTCTAAAAAGTACTAGAGTTATAACCTTATAAAGCTGTCATACGCACCCATAAAAGGAATAATACACTGACGAAAGTAACTTTAACAACTTAGAGCTTTTGACCTCACGACAGTTAAGACACAAACTAGGATTAGATACCCTACTATGCTTAACCATAAATAGACCTTTACCACCACTTACTTTGTTTAAGTCCGCCTGAGTACTACAAGCGCTAGCTTAAAACCCAAAGGACTTGGCGGTGCCCCAGACCCCCCTAGAGGAGCCTGTTCTATAACCGATAATCCACGTTAAACCTTACCACTTCTTGCTTTTACCGCCTATATACCGCCGTCGTCAGCTCACCCCATGAGGGCACAAAAGTAAGCATAATGGACTTCCTCCAAAACGTCAGGTCGAGGTGTAGCGAATGAAGTGGAAAGAAATGGGCTACATTTTCTCTAAAGAAAACACGGACAGTAAAATGAAAAATCACTTATAAGGTGGATTTAGCAGTAAGAAGAACTTAGGATATTTTTCTGAAGTCGGCTCTGAGGCGCGCACACACCGCCCGTCACTCTCCTCAACTTACATCACTCCATTTTATAAATAACTCTTTACCCCAAGAGGAGGCAAGTCGTAACATGGTAAGTGTACTGGAAAGTGCACTTGGAATAATCAAAATATAGCTAAATTAGTAAAGCACCTCCCTTACACCGAGGAAATACCCGTGCAACTCGAGTTATCTTGAACCTTAAAACTAGCCTAACCACCATTAATTAGCTTCAATATTACTAATAAACTATATTAATATTTTGTACTTAAAACATTTTCACAATCCTAGTATAGGCGATAGAACAGAAACACTTAGCGCTATAGAAAGAGTACCGCAAGGGAAAGCTGAAAAAGAACTGAAACAAATCATTAAAGTAATAAAAAGCAAAGATTCACCCCTGTACCTTTTGCATCATGATTTAGTAAGAACAAGTGGGCAAAAAGACCTTAAGTCCACCTTCCCGAAACTAGACGAGCTACTCCGGAGCAGCGTACTAGAGCCAACCCGTCTCTGTGGCAAAAGAGTGGGAAGACTCCCGAGTAGAGGTGAAAAGCCTACCGAGCCTAGTGATAGCTGGTTACCCAAAAAAAGAACTTAAATCCTGCAATAATTCTCCCCCCCATCAACTAAGATTGTCCACATAAGATACCTGTAAGAATTATTAGTTATTCAAAAGAGGTACAACTCTTTTGAATTAAGAAACAACTTTATTAGGAGGGTAATGATCATATTATTAAAGGACCCCCCCCCAGTAGGCCTAAAAGCAGCCATCTGATTAGCAAGCGTCACAGCTCCAGCCCCAAACCAACCAATAATTCCGATATATTTCTCCAAACCCCCTAACCAATATTGGGTTTTTTTATCTACCTGATAAAAGAACTTATGCTAAAATGAGTAATTAGAGGCCTAGCCTCTCCAAAACACCCGTGTAAGTCAGAAAGAATTCAATCACTGATTATTAATCGACACCAACCTGAGGTCATAATATTAAAAATAGTAAACTAGAAAAACACATTTATTATATCGTTAACCCCACACAGGAGTGTACATAGGAAAGATTTAAAGAAAATAAAGGAACTCGGCAAACACAAACTCCGCCTGTTTACCAAAAACATCGCCTCTTGCAAATCTCATATAAGAGGTCCCGCCTGCCCTGTGACATTGTTTAACGGCCGCGGTATTATGACCGTGCGAAGGTAGCGTAATCACTTGTCTTTTAATTGAAGACCTGTATGAAAGGCATCACGAGAGTTTACCTGTCTCTATTTTCTAATCAATGAAATTGATTTCCCCGTGCAGAAGCGGGGATATAACCATAAGACGAGAAGACCCTATGGAGCTTTAAACACTTAAGTTACTATCTTATTTATTAACTAACCTAAAGACTTAACCACTCTAATAGTAACCTAACTTAATGTTTTCGGTTGGGGCGACCAAGGAGTAAAAGAAAACCTCCTTATCGATTGAGTATTTTTACTTAAAAGTCAGAACGACAGTTCTGATTAATAGAATATCTAACGAATAATGACCCAGGGCTATACCCTGATCAATGAACCAAGTTACCCTAGGGATAACAGCGCAATCCTTTCTAAGAGTCCATATCGCCGAAAGGGTTTACGACCTCGATGTTGGATCAGGACATCCTAATGGTGCAACCGCTATTAAGGGTTCGTTTGTTCAACGATTAATAGTCCTACGTGATCTGAGTTCAGACCGGAGTAATCCAGGTCAGTTTCTATCTATGTAGATATTTTCCCTAGTACGAAAGGACCGGGAGAATGAAGCCAATGCCCCAGGCACGCTTCTCCCCCATCTGTTGAGATCAACTTAAACAGTAAAGGGGGGTCAACCCTCTACTAAAGATTATAGTCGTTAGGGTGGCAGAGCCTGGTAATTGCAAAAGACCTAAGCTCTTTGATCCAGAGGTTCAATTCCTCTCCTTAACCATGTTAAAAACTATTGTCACTCAAATTATTCACCCCCTAGCCTATATTATTCCAGTCCTATTAGCCACAGCATTCCTTACCCTAGTAGAACGGAAAATCCTAGGCTACATACAACTTCGTAAAGGCCCTAACGTAGTCGGACCCTACGGCCTTCTCCAACCAATCGCTGATGGATTAAAACTCTTTACTAAAGAACCAGTACGCCCATCTCACTCGTCCCACTTTCTCTTTCTAGCCGCCCCAACCACAGCCTTAGCTCTGGCCCTACTCATATGAATGCCCCTACCCCTACCCCACTCCATCTTAAACCTTAACCTGGGTTTACTATTTATCCTAGCCATCTCCAGCCTAACTGTTTACACCATCCTAGGCTCTGGTTGAGCCTCAAATTCTAAATATGCCCTAATAGGGGCCCTACGTGCTGTAGCACAGACTATTTCATATGAGGTCACCCTAGGCTTAATTCTACTATCCCTAGTAATCATAACAGGAGGCTTCACACTACATACATTTAACTTCACCCAAGAAACAGTATGACTTCTCATCCCAGCCTGACCACTAGCCATAATATGGTATATCTCAACCCTAGCAGAAACTAACCGGGCCCCATTTGACCTTACCGAGGGTGAATCAGAACTAGTCTCTGGATTTAACATTGAGTATGCAGGAGGACCATTTGCCCTATTTTTCCTGGCCGAATACTCAAATATTCTAATAATAAACACACTGTCCGTCATCCTCTTCATAGGCACTTCTTACAACCCCCTCCTGCCCCAAATTTCAACACTAAACCTCATAATTAAAGCAACCATATTAACTCTCCTATTCCTATGAATTCGTGCCTCCTACCCACGATTCCGCTACGACCAACTCATACACCTAGTATGAAAAAACTTCTTACCCCTTACATTAGCCCTTATTTTATGACACATTACACTACCAACCTCCATGGCAAGTCTCCCACCCCTTACCTAAGGAAGCGTGCCTGAATTAAAGGATCACTTTGATAGAGTGAATCATGAATGTTAAAATCATTCCCCTTCCTTAGAAAAACAGGACTTGAACCTGCCCCCTAGAGATCAAAACTCTATGTACTTCCAACTATACTACTTCCTAAAGTAAAGTCAGCTAATTAAGCTTTTGGGCCCATACCCCTACCATGTTGGTTAAAATCCTTCCTCTACTAATGAACCCCCTCGTATTATCCCTCCTCCTTCTAAGCCTAGGCCTAGGTACCACAATCACATTTATGGGGTCCCATTGACTTCTAATCTGAATAGGACTAGAAATTAATACCATAGCTATTATCCCCCTAATAATCCACCAACAACACCCACGTGCAGTAGAGGCCACCACTAAATATTTCCTTACACAAGCAACAGCCTCTGCACTTCTTCTATTCGCAGGCACAACAAACGCCTGAACAACGGGACAATGAAATATTACCGACATACTTTCACCAACCTCCGCCACACTAATTACACTAGCCTTAGCCCTAAAAATCGGCCTAGTCCCCATACACTTCTGACTACCAGAAGTTCTCCAAGGATTAAACCTAACCACGGGACTTATCCTCTCAACATGACAAAAACTTGCCCCCTTTGCCATCCTCTTCCAACTCTACCCACTCCTTAACCCAAATATCCTCATAACTTTAGGAATTGCCTCCATCATCATCGGGGGGTGAGGCGGACTCAATCAAACACAATTACGAAAAATCCTAGCATACTCCTCAATTGCCCACCTAGGATGAATAACTACTATTATTCACTTCGCCCCTAACCTGGCCCTACTAAACCTCACCCTTTACATTATTATGACAACCTCAATATTTCTTTTATTTAATACACTTAATTCAACAAAAATCAACTCAATTTCCGTATCAGCCACTAAGTCCCCACTGCTCTCAATCATATCATTAGTTACTTTACTCTCATTAGGGGGCCTGCCCCCACTCTCAGGATTTATACCAAAATGACTTATCTTACAAGAGATAACTAAACAAGACCTCCTAGTCCCAGCCACTATTATAGCCCTAGCTACCCTCCTCAGTTTATTTTTTTATCTACGCCTCTGTTACATAATAACCCTTACTATCTCCCCCACCCCCATCTTCCTCCTCTCCTCCTGACAAACAAAAACCACACAAATAAATATCCTACTTACAATCACTACTTCCCTCTCTATTCTCCTCCTCCCCCTAACCCCCACACTACTAATACTATTCACATAAGAAATTTAGGTTAACAAGACCAAAAGCCTTCAAAGCTTTCAGTAAGAGTTCAAATCTCTTAACTTCTGATAAGACTTGCAAGACTCTATCTCACATCCTCTGAATGCAACCCAGATGTTTTAATTAAACTAAAATCTTCTAGATAAACAGGCCTTGATCCTGCAACATCTTAATTAACAGCTAAGCGTTCAATCCAGCGAACTTTTATCTAGGCTTCTCCCGCCGTAGGGTAAAAGGCGGGAGAAGCCCCGGGAGAGCCTTTCATCTCCGTCTCAGGATTTGCAATCTTGTGTAAACTTTACTACGGGACTTGGTAAGAAGAGGACTCTAACCTCTCTTCGCGGGACTACAGGCCGCCGCTTAACTCTCAGCCATCTTACCTGTGGCAATTAATCGTTGATTATTCTCTACTAATCACAAAGATATCGGCACCCTCTACTTAATTTTTGGTGCCTGAGCAGGCATGGTCGGGACTGGCCTAAGTCTTTTAATCCGAGCAGAGCTAAGCCAGCCCGGGACCCTCCTAGGTGACGATCAGATTTATAATGTCATTGTTACAGCCCATGCCTTTGTAATAATCTTTTTTATGGTTATACCAATTATAATCGGCGGGTTTGGTAATTGACTTGTCCCTTTAATAATCGGCTCCCCAGACATAGCCTTCCCACGCATAAATAACATAAGTTTTTGACTTTTACCTCCCTCTTTTCTCCTCCTCCTGGCCTCCGCCGGGGTTGAGGCCGGGGCCGGAACAGGTTGAACTGTCTACCCCCCTTTGGCAGGAAATCTGGCCCACGCGGGGGCCTCCGTAGACTTAACAATCTTCTCTCTTCACTTGGCAGGTATTTCATCCATTCTAGCCTCCATTAACTTCATCACCACAATTATTAACATAAAACCACCAGCAATCTCTCAGTACCAGACACCCTTATTCGTGTGATCAATTCTTGTTACAACTGTCTTACTTCTTATAGCCCTCCCAGTTCTAGCAGCCGGCATCACTATACTACTCACGGATCGTAATCTCAACACAACTTTCTTTGACCCGGCTGGAGGAGGGGACCCCATTCTATACCAACACTTATTCTGATTCTTCGGTCACCCCGAAGTCTACATTTTGATTCTACCCGGATTTGGGATAATCTCACATGTAGTTGCTTATTATTCGGGCAAAAAAGAGCCATTTGGTTATATGGGCATGGTCTGAGCAATAATAGCTATCGGCCTTTTAGGCTTCATCGTCTGAGCACATCATATATTCACAGTAGGGATAGACGTAGACACACGAGCATACTTTACATCGGCCACAATAATCATTGCCATTCCAACAGGTGTTAAAGTCTTTAGCTGACTAGCCACCCTTCATGGCGGCTCCATTAAATGAGAAACACCACTACTCTGAGCACTGGGCTTCATTTTCTTATTTACTGTTGGGGGCCTAACAGGAATTGTTCTAGCTAATTCTTCACTTGATATTGTCCTTCATGACACCTACTACGTTGTAGCCCATTTCCATTATGTTCTTTCAATGGGGGCAGTATTTGCTATTATAGCAGGCTTTGTTCATTGATTCCCACTCTTTACAGGCTACACACTTCACTCCACATGAGCAAAAATTCAATTTTCAATTATATTTATTGGGGTAAATTTGACCTTCTTCCCCCAACACTTCCTAGGTCTAGCAGGCATACCCCGACGTTACTCAGACTACCCAGATGCGTATACCCTTTGAAATGTGGTCTCCTCTATCGGATCTCTAGTCTCACTAGTCGCTGTCATTATTTTATTATTTATGATCTGAGAAGCATTTGCCTCAAAACGTGAAGTTCTATCCATTGAACTCTCTAATACTAATGTAGAGTGACTTCATGGCTGTCCCCCTCCTTACCACACCTATGAAGAACCAGCTTTCGTTCAAGTTCAACAACCCACTTATTAACAAGAAAGGAAGGAATTGAACCCCCATAAGTCGGTTTCAAGCCAACCACATCACCACTCTGTCACTTTCTTGAGACTCTAGTAAATTAATTACATCACCTTGTCAAGGTGAAATTGTGGGTGGAAGTCCCACGAATCTTGAACCAATGGCACACCCATCACAATTAGGATTTCAAGACGCAGCCTCCCCAATCATAGAAGAACTTCTCCACTTCCACGACCACACATTAATAATTGTTTTTCTTATTAGCACATTAGTTCTCTATATTATTGTTGCAATAGTAACCACTAAACTGACTAATAAGTATATTTTAGACTCACAAGAAATTGAAATTGTATGAACTATCTTACCCGCCATCATTCTTATTATAATTGCACTGCCATCACTACGGATCTTATATCTAATAGACGAAATTAATGACCCCCATATTACAATTAAAGCACTGGGCCACCAATGGTACTGAAGCTATGAATACACAGATTATGAAAACTTAGAATTTGATTCCTACATAATCCAAACTGAGGACCTAAATCCTGGACAATTTCGACTTCTAGAGACAGACCATCGTATGGTTGTTCCAATAGAATCCCCCATTCGAGTCCTAGTAACCGCAGAAGATGTCCTACACGCCTGAACAATTCCAGCACTCGGAGTAAAAATAGATGCCGTCCCAGGACGCCTAAACCAAGCCGCCTTTATTATCTCCCGGCCTGGTGTTTATTACGGACAGTGTTCAGAAATTTGTGGCGCTAATCACAGCTTTATACCAATTGTAGTTGAAGCGGTACCTCTTGAACACTTTGAGAATTGATCTTCATTAATACTAGAAGAAGTCTCATTAAGAAGCTAACAGGGTCCAGCATTAGCCTTTTAAGCTAAATATTGGTGACTCCCAACCACCCTTAGTGACATGCCCCAACTTAACCTCAATCCATGATTCTTAATCTTTTTATTTTCCTGATTGTTTTTCTTGGTTGTCTTACCCCACAAACTGACATCTTACTTACTTAACTATAGCCCCACCCCCAAAAATACTGAAAAACAAAAACCAGAGCCCTGAAACTGACCATGATCCTAAACTTCTTTGATCAATTTTTAAGCCCTTCACTAATAGGCCTGCCCTTAATTGCCCTAGCAATTATTATACCAGCAGTAATCTTCAAATCCCCCTCCAACCGATGACTTAATAACCGCCTGGTTACCCTACAAACATGATTTATTACCCGATTTACCCACCAACTTCTACAACCACTTAATCTCGGAGGACATAAATGAGCCATTATTCTTACAGCACTTATACTCTTCTTAATTACCACCAACCTCCTAGGACTCCTCCCCTATACATTTACACCAACAACACAACTCTCATTAAACATAGCTTTTGCCCTTCCCCTCTGACTAACAACAGTCTTAATTGGTATATTAAATCAACCCACTATTGCTCTAGGCCACCTCCTTCCAGAAGGCACCCCTACCCCCTTAATTCCAGTTCTCATCATTATCGAAACTATTAGCCTGTTTATTCGCCCTCTTGCCCTGGGAGTTCGACTTACAGCCAACCTTACAGCAGGCCATCTATTAATACAATTAATTGCAACCGCAGCCTTTGTATTAATCTCCACCATGCCTGCAGTAGCAATCCTAACTTCTATTGTATTACTCCTCCTCACCCTTCTAGAGGTGGCCGTAGCTATGATTCAAGCCTACGTATTTGTACTACTCCTAAGTCTATATTTACAAGAAAACGTCTAATAATGGCCCACCAAGCACACGCATATCACATAGTTGACCCAAGCCCATGACCCCTAACAGGAGCCATCGCTGCTCTCCTCTTAACCTCAGGCCTAGCCATTTGATTCCATTTTCACACCATAACACTCCTTCTCCTGGGACTAATCCTTCTCACCCTTACAGTAGTCCAATGATGACGAGATGTCATTCGAGAAGGAACATTCCAAGGCCATCACACCCCGCCAGTCCAAAAAGGCCTGCGCTACGGAATAATTCTCTTTATCCTATCAGAAGTGTTCTTCTTCCTTGGGTTTTTCTGAGCATTTTATCACTCTAGTCTGGCCCCAACCCCTGAACTAGGAGGCTGCTGACCCCCCACAGGAATTAACCCCTTAGACCCCTTTGAAGTCCCCCTACTCAACACTGCTGTACTCTTAGCCTCCGGGGTGACAGTCACCTGAGCCCACCATAGTATTATAGAAGGCAACCGAAAAGAGGCCATTCAAGCCCTCACACTCACAGTTATACTGGGCTTTTACTTTACGGCTCTTCAAGCCATAGAGTATTACGAAGCCCCATTTACTATTGCCGACGGGGTTTACGGAACAACCTTCTTTGTGGCAACAGGCTTTCACGGCCTCCATGTTATTATTGGCTCAACATTTCTTATAGTCTCTTTGCTGCGTCAAATTCTTTTCCACTTTACATCAGAACACCACTTTGGCTTTGAAGCCGCCGCATGATACTGACACTTTGTCGACGTAGTATGACTATTCCTCTATGTATCAATTTATTGATGAGGCTCATAATACTTTTCTAGTATAAACTAGTACAAATGACTTCCAATCATTCAATCTTGGTTAAATCCCAAGGAGAAGTAATGAATCTCATTACATTATCTATCGCCATCCCCGCCCTCGTTTCCCTAATCCTAGCATTCATCGCATTCTGACTGCCAGCTCTTAACCCAGATAGTGAAAAATTATCACCTTACGAGTGCGGATTTGACCCCCTAGGAACTGCACGCCTTCCATTCTCCCTCCGATTTTTCCTAGTAGCAATTCTTTTTCTACTATTTGACTTAGAAATTGCCCTACTTCTCCCCCTGCCATGGGGCGATCAACTCATTTCCCCACTTATCACGACCCTGTGGGCCTCTATCATTATTATTCTACTCACACTAGGCCTAGTTTATGAATGACTTCAAGGTGGCCTTGAATGAGCAGAATAGGCACTTAGTCCAAAAAAGACCATTAATTTCGACTTAATAAATTATGGTGAAAACCCATAAGTGCCTTATGACCCCTATTTACTTCACAATTACCTCAGCATTTATTCTTGGTCTCACAGGACTAGCTTTTAATCGCTCCCATCTCTTATCCGCCCTTATCTGTCTTGAGGGAATAATACTCTCCCTCTTCCTTGCAATCGCTATCTGATCCATGACAATAAGCTCACCCTCTTTATCCTTAGCACCCATAATTCTACTAACATTCTCAGCCTGCGAGGCAAGCTCCGGCCTGGCCCTTCTTGTAGCCGCCACTCGCACTCACGGAACTGACCATCTTAATAACCTCAACCTTCTCCAATGTTAAAAATTCTTATTCCCACCCTCCTTTTATTCCCAATTTCATGAATCTCACCCAAAAAATGAATGTGAACTTCTACTATCTCTAATAGTCTTTTAATTGCCTCACTAAGTCTAATTTGATTTAAATGAGACTTTGAAATGGGCTGAAACTACTCTAACCTCTTTCTTGGTATTGACCCTCTTTCAGCCCCCCTACTTGCACTAACCTGCTGACTCCTGCCACTCATACTCTTGGCCAGCCTTAAACACCTATCCTCTGAGCCCCATAAGCGACAACAAATCTATATTTCCTTGCTCATCACCCTCCAGGCCCTCCTAATTATAGCATTTAGCGCAACAGAGATAATCCTATTTTATATTATATTTGAAGCAACACTCATTCCAACCCTTATTATTATCACACGATGGGGAAATCAAACTGAGCGCCTTAATGCTGGCATTTACTTTCTATTCTACACCCTTGCAGGCTCCTTACCCCTATTAATTGCCCTGCTCATCCTACAAAAAGACCTGGGCACTTTATCAATACTTATCCTACAGTACCCAAACCCCGTCAACCTTCACTCATGGGCCAGTAAATTTTGATGAACTGCCTGCCTAGTCGCTTTTTTAGTTAAAATACCCCTATACGGCGTCCACCTCTGATTGCCCAAAGCCCACGTAGAAGCCCCAATCGCCGGCTCCATAATCCTGGCTGCAGTTCTCCTTAAACTGGGGGGCTACGGCATGATACGAATCATTGTTATACTTAACCCCCTCACAAAAGAAATAGCCTACCCCTTCCTAATTCTAGCTATTTGGGGCATTATTATAACTAGCTCCATTTGTCTACGACAAACAGATCTTAAATCATTAATTGCCTACTCATCAGTTAGTCACATGGGCCTTGTGGCAGCAGCCATCCTTATTCAAACCCCCTGAAGCTTCGCAGGCGCTACAGCCCTTATAATTGCCCATGGGCTGATCTCCTCTATACTCTTCTGCCTAGCCAACACCAATTACGAACGTATTCACAGCCGAACATTACTCCTAGCCCGGGGCACTCAAATTATTCTTCCACTCATAGCAACATCATGATTTCTGGCCAACTTAGCCAACCTCGCCTTACCCCCTAGCCCCAACCTTATAGGAGAACTACTTATTATTTCCTCCCTATTTAAATGATCAAACTGAACTATTATCTTAACCGGCACAGGAGTACTACTAACAGCATCCTACTCACTATATATATTTTTAATAACACAACGGGGGCCTACACCACAGCACCTACTTTTCTTAACACCATCTTATACACGAGAACACCTACTCATATATCTTCACCTTCTCCCTACAATTCTTATCATCACCAAACCAGAACTCATCTTGGGATGAACATTTTGTGTTTATAGTTTAATTAAAACGTTAGATTGTGATTCTAAAAATAAAAGTTGAAATCTTTTTATTCACCAAGAGAGGTCGGGGACAAAAAGAACTGCTAATTCTTTCTATCCATGGTTCGAATCTATGGCTCACTTAAGCTTTTGAAAGATAATAGTCATCTATTGGTCTTAGGAACCAAAAACTCTTGGTGCAACTCCAGGCAATAGCCATGAACTCAATTATCTTTAACTCTTCATTCTTATTAATTTTCATTATTCTTCTCTCCCCCTTATTTATGTCTATCACCGCACCACAAGAGTCTGTTAACCACAACTGAGCATCCACTCACGTTAAAACAGCCGTTAAGCTCTCATTCTTTATTAGCCTAGTCCCCTTATTCTTATTTCTTGACCAAGGAGTAGAGTCCGTCACAACCAATTGAAACTGAATTAACCTAGGACCAATAAACATTAACATAAGCTTTAAATTTGACCTCTACTCTATTATCTTTACACCTGTGGCCCTCTACGTCACATGGTCTATTCTAGAATTTGCACTCTGATATATACACACGGACCCGAACTTCAATCGCTTCTTTAAATACCTCCTCCTATTTCTCATGACAATAATTATTCTTATTACTGCTAACAACCTATTTCAACTATTTATTGGCTGAGAAGGAGTGGGCATTATATCCTTCCTCCTAATCGGCTGATGACACAGCCGAGCAGATGCTAATACCGCAGCTCTTCAAGCAGTAATCTACAACCGAATTGGGGATATTGGATTAATCCTAAGCATAGCATGACTAGCTATAAACCTCAATTCATGAGAAACCCAACAAATATTTATTCTATCTAAAAACACGGACCTAACTTTACCCCTATTAGGCCTAGTATTAGCTGCTGCTGGAAAGTCAGCACAATTCGGCCTCCATCCATGGCTGCCGTCAGCCATGGAGGGGCCTACACCAGTCTCCGCCCTACTTCACTCCAGCACAATAGTCGTAGCCGGTGTATTTCTTCTAATCCGGCTTCATCCCTTAATTCAAGATAATCAGCTAATCTTATCAGCTTGCCTATGCTTAGGAGCATTAACAACTCTATTTACAGCTACCTGTGCCCTCACCCAAAACGATATCAAAAAGATCGTGGCCTTCTCCACATCCAGCCAATTAGGCCTCATAATAGTAACTATCGGCCTAAATCAGCCCCAATTAGCCTTTCTTCATATTTGCACACACGCCTTCTTTAAGGCCATACTTTTTCTTTGCTCCGGCTCTATTATTCACAGCCTGGACAACGAACAAGATATCCGAAAAATGGGGGGTCTTCATAAACTACTTCCATTTACTGCCTCATCCCTCACAGTCGGCAGCCTCGCCCTAACAGGAATACCTTTCCTTTCTGGCTTCTTCTCAAAAGATGCCATCATTGAAGCCATAAACACATCTAACCTAAACGCCTGAGCCCTAACCCTGACCCTCCTGGCCACCTCCTTCACTGCCATCTACAGCCTTCGACTTATCTTTTTCACACTAATAAATTCACCACGATTCTTCCCCTTTATACCCATTAATGAAAATAATCCTCTAGTATTAAAACCCATTAAACGTCTAGCTTATGGAAGCATCCTGGCTGGTTTACTCATCACCTTTAACATATCACCTACCAAAACACAAATTCTAACAATGCCCCTCACCCTTAAACTCTCGGCCCTCTTAGTAACAATTATCGGCCTCCTCTTAGCATTAGAACTAACTAATCTCACCAAACACCAATTTAAAATTTACCCGACCCTGCCTACCCACAATTTCTCCAACATACTAGGCTATTTTCCACCAATTATCCACCGCCTTTACCCTAAAATTAGTCTCTACTGAGCTCAAACCATCTCCACCCACCTGGTCGACTTAGCATGAAATGAAAAAATGGGGCCTAAAAATAAACTAGTCCAACAAATAGCCATAATTAAACTTCTCACACTACCACAACAAGGCTTTATTAAAATTTACTTTATAGTTTTTTTCCTCACACTCACCCTAGCCGTCTTAATCATGATCTAAACCACACGCAATGTCCCCCAAGAAATACCACGAGTCAACTCTAGCACAACAAACAAGGCCAAAAGTAGTATTCAACCACTTAACATTAACAGATACCCCCCATAAGAATATAATAAAGCCACACCACTAAAATCACCACGGACCACCTCCAAACCATTAATCTCATCACCACCAAATCACCCTCACCCTCAACTACCCACAAAATACTTATTAACATATATTAAAACCCCCACATAAAATAAAACATAAATAAGTACGGACCAATCCCCCCATGACTCCGGATAAGGCTCTGCAACAAGCGCCGCAGTATAAGCAAATACAACTAATATCCCGCCCAAATAAATTAAAAACAGAACTAATGATAAAAAAGAACTTCCAGAACTCACTAATAAGCCACACCCCACGCCAGCAGAGATTACTAAACCAAGAGCTGCGTAATAAGGAGAAGGATTTGAAGCCACTGCTACTAAACCTATAATAAAACCCAATATTATAATAAATACTAAATAAATCATAAATTCCTACTTAGATTTTAACTAAGACTGGTAATCTGAAAAACTACCGTTGTTATTCAACTACAAGAACCTAATGACCATAAATATTCGAAAGACCCATCCATTATTTAAAATTATTAACAGCTCACTCATTGACCTCCCCACCCCAAGCAACATCTCAATCTGATGAAACTACGGCTCACTCCTGGGACTTTGTCTCATCATTCAAATCCTCACTGGCCTCTTCCTAGCCATACACTACACCCCAGACATTTCATCCGCCTTCTCATCAGTCGTCCACATCTGCCGAGACGTCAACTACGGCTGACTTATTCGTAATATCCACGCCAACGGGGCCTCACTCTTCTTCGTCTGCATCTACCTTCATATTGCCCGAGGATTTTACTACGGGTCCTATCTTAATAAAGAGACATGAAACATCGGAGTTATCCTATTATTTTTATTAATAGCCACCGCCTTCGTGGGTTACGTTCTCCCTTGAGGACAAATATCATTTTGAGGGGCAACAGTCATTACAAACCTCCTATCGGCTTTCCCCTACATTGGCAACATTTTAGTCCAATGAATTTGAGGGGGGTTTTCAGTTGACAATGCCACCCTCACTCGATTCTTTGCCTTCCACTTCCTATTTCCTTTCCTAATTACTGCACTTACCCTCTTACACCTCCTCTTTCTCCATGAGATGGGCTCCAATAACCCCACTGGACTTAACTCAAACACAGACAAAATCCCATTTCACCCATATTTTTCCTACAAGGACCTCCTGGGCTTCTTCATCCTTATACTCCTGCTCTCACTCCTTGTCCTATTCTCACCAAATTTACTAGGAGACACAGAAAACTTTATCCCAGCCGACCCGCTACTCACACCGCCCCATATTAAACCAGAGTGATACTTCCTATTTGCTTACGCGATCCTACGCTCTATCCCCAATAAACTAGGGGGCGTCCTGGCCCTCTTATTCTCAATTCTTATTCTCATGTTAGTGCCTTTACTCCACACGTCTAAACAACGAAGTGCCATATTCCGCCCAATCACCCAGGCCTTATTCTGAACACTAGTTACTAATACAATTATTCTAACATGAATCGGGGGCCAACCAGTAGAACAACCATTTATCATTATTGGACAAATTGCCTCAGTTCTCTACTTCCTCTTATTTCTCGTCCTTCTTCCACTTGCCGGCTGGTGAGAAAATAAGATTCTTAACCTTTAATGTGTTCTGGTAGCCTAAAACCCTAAGGCATTGGTCTTGTAAACCAAAGATTGGAGGTGAAATCCCTCCCCAAAACAAACTGTATTCAGGAAAGAGAGGGTTGAACTCCCATCCTTGGCTCCCAAAGCCAAGATTCTGCTTAAACTACCTCCTGAAATAGACCAGCATTTGCCGGTCGTCAATTTTGACACATCTAGTCAGATATACATCTATATTATTAAGATCCACATATATCTAATATATTACATATATACTACTATGTATAATACTCATTTATCGACTGTCAACTATTTCATCACATACTATGTATAATACTCATTAGTAAATGTCCAAAACTAAAACACTATATATAATTTTTAACCCCCATATTTATGATCTTCCAATATTTATATGTTATCAGATTATGTTCATAATGTAATCAAGTTCATGAATATATATATAGTACTATATTTATACTCATCAATTGATTATCAATTATTTCATTACACATGTGTGTATGGTACTCATTAATAAAGGTACAGCTATTCCATTACATACAATTTTTAATCCTTATTTTATTACTTCCAGCAAAGCCATCACTAATCATCCACTCAATCACCCCATTTCGTTCCTAACCATAAATCTGACGCACCCATACTCTTAATCATAAATTATATTGACTGTCCACTAACGGTCACGGCTGGCGAGAACCGACCAATACCCTAATATATCCCCCTTTGCACGGTTTGTGGTATCGATCTTTAATAATTCCTCTAATCTTGCCCAAATGCTCACATTTGGCACCCTTGTAAGGCATACGTCTGTTCATCGCGTCAGCCTGAAATCACTCTAGCTCCCTCGATTGTCATTTCAAACTCTTAATCGTCTCAAGATTTCTAGCCCTCCCAGTTTTTTTTTGGGGATGAGACAATTACTAACCCTCCAGGCTTCCCTGTCGGGTGGCGGCCGGTACACCAAGTTAAATTGGTCCTATACTCAACATAATATCACTAAAACCTCGCTACTTATATCATTCGCTGGTCTTATATCTATCAAGATAAGGCAGTACTCACAAAAAAGGACCCATTATCCAGTTTAACCCCCATCCATAGATATGAATAATTGAATATAAATTTAATAAAGACATTTTATTAAACCTCATACTATTAAGAGTTATTATTTGATTAATGGGAAAAACTAAGAATTCTTAACCACAAAGATCTATATATAGGCATATACTATATTATATAGGTCCCCCGGGGTCGGGAAAAAAAAAAAAAGGCCAATACATTTTTTTGGGAAAAACCCCCCTCCCCCTTAATATACACAGCTATCTCGAAAAACCCCTAAAACGAGGGCTAATGTATATTTTTTCTGCATTGACATGTGGTAAATTTCGTCATATATAGTGTGACACTATGGCAT